AATGAATTGCCTGAAAAAGGATTACCTTGATAGGGTAAAACATATAGATTTAATATCTATATTCATTATATTTAATAGAATTAAACTATCTCCAAAAGAATCAAAATCTTTTATGCTTCATACACTAAAATATAAACTGCAAAAAGATAAGCTAATTAAGCTCCTAGGTTCATACCCTATATATAAAGGTTATAATCCTTTTCTTTTTAATTTTAAAAAATTCATATAAAATATTATTTTTAATGACCCTATTTTTAGGGACAATAATTAGAATTAGTTCTTCTTCTTGATTTAGAGTATGAATAGGTTTAGAAATTAATTTATTATCTTTTATTCCTTTAACTATAAAATTAAATAATTTATTTTCTTCAGAAGCTTCTTTAAAATATTTTTTAACACAAGCTTTAGCCTCAAGTTTACTTTTATTTTCTATTATTTTATTTTCTTTTTTTATTGAATGAAAAACTTTTTTAAATTTTAATTCAAAAATTAATATTATTTTAGCCTCATCTTTAATAATAAAAACAGGAATGGCCCCCTTCCATTTTTGATTCCCTATTGTTATAGAAGGATTAAACTGAATTAATAATATTATTTTAATAACATGACAAAAAATTGCACCAATTATTTTATTATCCTTTTGTTTAAATAATACATTTTTTTATTTTTCAATTGTAATATCAGTTATTTTTGGATCCTTTGGAGGTTTAAACCAGACATCTTTACGAAAATTAATAGCTTTTTCTTCTATTAATCATTTAGGGTGAATAGTAGCTGGTATTTTAAATAATCAAAATATTTGAAAAATTTATTTTATTTTTTATTGTTTTCTTTCTATTACAGTAATTTTTTTATTTAATAGATTAAAAATTTTTAATTTAAATCAAATTTTTTCATCTTTTAATTTTAAATACTTAATAAAAACAATTATTTTTATTCCTTTACTTTCATTAGGGGGATTACCTCCTTTTCTAGGATTTTTCCCAAAATGATTAATTATTGATTTATTAGTAAATATAAATTTATTTTTTCTTTTAATTGTTATAATTAATTTTACATTAATCACACTTTATTTTTACCTTCGAGTATCTTACTCTGCTTTTTTACTTAATCATAATGAAATAAATTGAAATTTTATTTATTACTTTAGAATAAAAAAAAAAACAATTTTTTCTTTTTTATTATTTTTTACTATTTTTGGTCTTTTATTTATTAACCTATTTTTTATTTTAATTTAAAACTTTAAGTTAAAAAAACTAATAGCCTTCAAAGCTATAAATAAAAGAATTACCTTTTAAGTTTTAAACTTTAATAAAAAAATTATTCCTTTAGAATTGCAGTCTAATATCATTATTGACTATAAAGTTTTATTAATGATTAAAAAGGAACTATTCCTTATTTATAGATTTACAATCTATTACTTTTATCAGCCATTTAATCAATAAAAAATTGCAACAATGATTATTTTCTACAAATCATAAAGACATTGGAACACTATATTTTATTTTTGGGGCCTGATCTGGAATAGTAGGAACATCTTTAAGTATGCTTATTCGAGCAGAATTAGGGCGACCAGGCACTTTTATTGGAGATGACCAAATTTATAATGTAATTGTTACAGCACACGCTTTTATTATAATTTTTTTCATGGTTATACCTATTTTAATTGGAGGATTTGGTAACTGGCTTGTTCCTTTAATATTAGGAGCCCCAGATATAGCATTTCCTCGAATAAATAATATAAGTTTTTGACTTCTTCCCCCCTCATTAACTCTTCTTCTTTCTAGTTCAATTGTTGAAAATGGGGCAGGAACAGGCTGAACAGTTTATCCCCCCTTATCTGCAGCTATTGCTCATAGAGGGGCCTCAGTTGATTTAGCCATTTTCTCTTTACATTTAGCAGGGGTATCTTCAATCTTAGGCTCAGTAAATTTTATTACAACCGTTATTAATATACGAGCTAATGGAATTACATTAGATCGAATACCTTTATTTGTTTGATCTGTTGTTATTACAACAGTTCTTCTTCTTCTTTCATTACCTGTTCTAGCCGGAGCTATTACTATATTATTAACAGACCGAAATCTTAATACCTCATTCTTTGACCCAGCTGGAGGGGGAGACCCAATTTTATACCAACACTTATTTTGATTTTTTGGTCACCCAGAAGTTTATATTTTAATTCTTCCAGGATTTGGTATAATCTCCCATATTATTAGCCAAGAAAGAGGAAAAAAGGAAACATTTGGTACATTAGGAATAATTTATGCTATACTTGCTATTGGCTTATTAGGATTTATTGTATGAGCCCATCACATATTTACAGTAGGAATAGATGTCGATACTCGAGCATATTTTACTTCAGCCACAATAATTATTGCTGTCCCAACAGGAATTAAAATTTTTAGTTGAATGGCCACTCTTCATGGAACACAAATTAACTACTCTCCCTCAATTCTTTGAGCACTAGGATTTGTATTTTTATTTACAGTAGGAGGAATCACAGGAGTAATTCTAGCTAATTCTTCCATTGATGTAATTTTACACGACACCTACTATGTTGTTGCCCATTTTCATTATGTTTTATCTATAGGGGCAGTATTTGCAATTATAGCAGGATTTGTTCATTGATACCCTCTTTTAACAGGATTAACATTAAATGAAAATTGACTAAAAACCCAATTTGGTATTATATTTTTTGGGGTTAATTTAACCTTTTTCCCACAACATTTTTTAGGATTATCTGGCATGCCTCGACGTTACTCTGACTACCCCGATGCTTATACTGCCTGAAATATTATTTCTACTATTGGGTCAACAATTTCAATAATTGGAACTCTATTTTTCATTTTTATTATTTGAGAAAGATTTGCCACTCATCGAAATCAAATTTATCCTCTACAATTTACATCCTCTGTTGAATGATACCAAAACTTACCCCCAATGGAACATTCATATAATGAACTTCCCCTTTTAACAAATTAATTTAAATAATTTATCTAATATGGCAGAATAGTGCAATGAATTTAAGCTTCATATATAAAGTTTATTACTTTTATTAGAAAAAATGGCAACATGATCAAACTTAGGAATACAAGATAGTAACTCCCCAATTATAGAACAATTAAATTTTTTCCACGACCACGCCCTCTTAATTTTAATTTTAGTCACAACTTTAGTAGGTTATTTAATAGGAACTTTATTTTTTAATAAACTAAATAACCGTTATTTACTTCATGGACAAACAATCGAAGTAATTTGAACTATCCTGCCGGCTATTATTTTATTATTTATTGCTTTTCCTTCATTACGAATTTTATACTTATTAGACGAAGTAAACAATCCTTCAATTTCCCTAAAAACAATTGGACACCAATGATATTGAAGCTACGAATATTCTGATTTCTTAGGTATTGAATTTGATTCATACATAATCCCACAAAATGAAATAACTTTAGACTCTTTTCGTCTTTTAGATGTTGATAATCGAGTTATTCTTCCAATTAATAACCAAATTCGAATTTTAGTTTCAGCCACAGATGTCCTACACTCATGAACAGTACCTTCTTTAGGAGTAAAAATTGATGCATCCCCCGGACGACTAAATCAAACAAACTTTTTTATTAATCGACCCGGCCTTTACTTCGGCCAATGCTCAGAAATTTGTGGGGCCAATCACAGTTTTATACCTATTGTAATTGAAAGAATCCCTACAAACCACTTTATTAAATGAATCTCTAATATAATCTAAAATTTTATCATTAGATGACTGAAAAGCAAGTAATGGTCTCTTAAACCACAATATAGTAAAATAGCATTTACTTCTAATGAATTACCCCCAATTAAAAAATTAGTTAAATTAATAACATTAGTATGTCAAACTAAAATTATCTAAATCATAGATATTTTTTAATCCCTCAAATATCTCCTATACTTTGAACAATTTTATTTTTTATATTTATTTTATTATTCTTATTTTTTAACATTCTAAATTATTTTAATTTTAATCCTACTTTTAAAGGATCAAAGTCAAATAATAATAATATAAAAAATAACAACTTTTTAATTTGAAAATGATAATAAACTTATTTTCTATTTTTGACCCCTCCACTAATATTTTTAACCTTTCTTTAAATTGATTAAGTTCTTTTTTAGGAATCCTTTTTTTTCCCATTATCTTTTGATTTTTACCTTCACGAATCAATATTTTTTGAAATAAAATTTTTTTCACTCTCCATAAAGAATTTAAAACTTTACTAGGAATTCATAGCTATAATGGAACTACTTTTATATTTATTTCCCTTTTCACATTCATCCTTTTTAATAATTTTTTAGGCCTTTTCCCATATATTTTTACAAGTACAAGTCATATAACCTTAACCCTATCTTTAGCTTTACCTCTTTGATTAAGTTTTATATTTTTTGGTTGAATTAATAATACCAAACATATATTTGCCCATTTAGTCCCTCAAGGAACACCACCAGTTCTTATACCATTTATAGTTTTAATTGAAACTATTAGAAATATTATCCGCCCAGGAACATTAGCTGTCCGACTTTCTGCTAATATAATTGCAGGTCACTTATTACTAACCCTACTAGGCAATACAGGAAACTCCCTATCTATATTTATAGTTTCTTTATTAATTATTGCACAACTCCTTCTATTAACTCTAGAAACAGCAGTAGCCGTAATTCAATCTTATGTTTTTACCATTTTAAGAACATTATATTCAAGAGAAGTAATTTAATAAAATAAAACCAATTATCAAATAAAATGATAGCACACGCAAATCACCCATTCCATTTAGTTAATTATAGCCCCTGACCTTTAACAGGATCAATTGGAGCCCTAACTTTAACCGCCGGCTTAACAAAATGATTTCACCAATATGACATAAGTTTATTTTTATTAGGAACATTTATTACTATTTTAACAATAATTCAATGATGACGAGACATTTCTCGAGAAGGAACATTTCAAGGCCTTCACACATTTCCAGTAACCCTAGGTTTACGATGAGGAATAATTCTTTTTATTGTTTCTGAAGTATTTTTCTTCATTAGATTCTTTTGAGCTTTCTTTCATAGTAGCCTTTCTCCAACAATTGAATTAGGTAAAATTTGACCACCAATAGGAATTTATGCCTTCAACCCATTTCAAGTACCTCTTTTAAATACAGCTATTCTTCTTTCCTCTGGAGTAACTGTAACTTGAGCCCACCATAGCCTAATAGAAGGTAATCATTCACAAACTACACAAGGGCTCTTTTTTACAATTTTATTAGGGATCTATTTCTCAGCCCTTCAAGCCTACGAATACATTGAAGCACCATTTACAATTGCAGATTCAGTTTATGGATCAACCTTTTTCATAGCAACAGGGTTCCATGGACTACACGTCCTAATTGGAACAACTTTTCTATCAGTCTGTTTAATTCGACATCTACAAAACCATTTCTCCAAAAATCACCATTTTGGATTTGAAGCCGCAGCTTGATATTGACACTTTGTTGATGTTGTTTGATTATTTCTTTATATTTCAATCTACTGATGAGGGGGATAAAATTTTTTTAATATAAATTTATATAGTATAATAAGTATATATGACTTCCAATCATAAGGTTTAAAAAAATTTAATATAAATAATTTTAAATTTATTAATTATATCCGCCATTATCTTTATCATTGCATTTATCGTTATAATTCTATCAACAACCTTAAGAAAAAAAAAAATTAATGATCGAGAAAAATTATCACCCTTTGAATGTGGATTCAACCCAATGAACTCTTCACGACTTCCTTTTTCAATTCGATTCTTTTTAATTGCAATTATTTTCTTAATTTTTGATGTAGAAATTGCCTTAATCTTACCTATAATTCTAACTTTAAAATCCTCTAACTTATTAATTTGAACTTACACAAATTTTATCTTTATCTTTATTCTTATTATTGGCCTATTCCATGAATGAAAACAAGGGTCTTTAAATTGAACTTTTTAACTTTATCTTAATTTACATAAAGGTAGTAGTTAAATATAACATTTGATTTGCATTCAAAAAGTATTGATAAATTCAATCTTCCTTATAAAAAGTTATTAAAAATAAGAAGCAAAATTTGCAATTAGTTTCGACCTAATCATTGATATTAAATAATATCCTTATTTTTATTTTTTAATGAACATTAATTTAATTGAAACCAAAAAGAGGTATATCACTGTTAATGATAAAATTGAATACTTAAATATTCCAATTAAAGAAATATGAGGCTCAAGAGAAAGCTGCTAACTTTTTTCTTTAATGGTTTAATTCCATTTATATTTCTTAAAATTTTATATAGTTTAAATAAAAACATTATATTTTCATTATAAAAACAAAGATTTAAATTCTTTTATAAAATTATTTCCTACTTATAAAAACTATTCACACTTAAAACAAAAATTTAACATCATAAATTTTTATTTTAATAGTAGAGCCTAATAAAACCCTAACTTAACCCCATAGGTGCCAATTAATTTAACCCCCCCCCCTCCTTAAAATCTTTAATCACCACTAATAATTAATAAAGACACCTTAAACTTTTATTTAAATAATTTTTTATAGTAAAAATATTTAAGAATTAAATAAATTTCCCTAGCTGCTTCAAAACTATACTCTAAATATAAGCTACTTAAATTTTAAATAATTAAAACTAATAAAATTAAAAAAATTATTCAAAAAACAAATAAAGTTAAATGAATTTTTAAATTATTAAATTGAATAAACTGAACAATAGAAGATATACCTATAAAAATTTTAAAAATTTGTTGAATACCAAAAAATTCAAATCATCCCTGATCTAAATTTTTAAATAATTTAAAACTAAAAGAAATAGGATAGTAAACAACCCCAATAGTCGATAACGAGGGTATAAACCATATTGATCTAGAAAAAAAAGAAAACAAATAATAATTTAATGACTTATTAAACGTAAAAAAACTAATATTAGAAATTAAAAACCCAATAAAGCCGCCAATTAAACAAATTATCAAAGTTAATAATTTTAAAAATAAAGGAAGACAAACTATAGAAGAAAATGGAAAAATTATTCAATTTAATATGGCACCCCCAGAAATAGCAAAAATTAATAAACCAAATATACTTTTAAATATCACAAAACTTTTATCATTTAAAATATTTAAAGAACTTTGATTTATTGATATAACAAAAGAATAATAAAATAACCGAAAAGAATAACTAACTGTTAACCCCGTAGAAAAAAAAAATAAAACCACAGAAAAAAGATTTAATTCAGAAATCAATACTATTTCTAAAATTATATCCTTAGAATAAAATCCGGCCAAAAAAGGAAATCCACAAAGAGCTAAATTAGCTACATTTAAACAAGAAATAGTTAAAGGCATATAAACGACCAAACTTCCTATATCACGAATATCTTGAGAATTTTTTATATTATGAATAATAGCCCCTGCACATATAAATAACAAAGCCTTAAATAAAGCATGAGTCAAAAGATGAAAGAAAGCCAATTTATAAAACCCTATAGCTAAAATTCTTATTATCAACCCTAATTGTCTTAAAGTAGAAAGGGCAATAATTTTTTTTAAATCAAATTCAAAATTTGCCCCCAATCCAGCTATAAACATGGTTAATCCCGAAATTAATAATAAAAATTTCCCTAAATTAGTATCAAAAAATAAATAATTAAATCGAATTAATAAATAAACACCAGCTGTAACTAAAGTAGATGAATGAACAAGAGCAGAAACAGGGGTAGGGGCCGCCATTGCTGCGGGTAACCAAGAAGAAAAAGGAATTTGAGCACTTTTAGTTATTGCGGCTAAAATAACCATAAAACAAATTATTCTTATTCTTATATCAAACTTTATAAACTCAATATAAAATAAAAAATTTCATCTCCCATAATTTAATATTCACGCAATTGATATTAATAATGCAACATCTCCCAATCGGTTAGAAAGAGCGGTAAGTATCCCCGCATTATAAGATTTAATATTTTGATAATAAATAACCAAACAATAAGACACAAGTCCTAACCCATCCCATCCTAATAGAATTCTAATTAAATTAGGTCTTAAAATCATTATTATTATTGAAAAAACAAATAATAAAACTAAAATAATAAATCGATTAATGAATAAATCACCTGCCATATAATCTTTTCTATAATAAATTACTAAAGAAGAAATAAATAAAACAAAAGATATAAATAAAAGACTAATTCAATCAAAAATAAATACTATAACTATTATCGTTCTATTAATTCTAAAAATTTCCCATTCAAAAAAATATACTAAATCATAAATTAAAAAATTTAAACCTAAAAAAAATAATGTTATTCTTAAACAAAATAAAAAAATAAAAGAAATAAAACAAATAGAAATAAATTCCACGATTTAAAATAAAACAATTCTATATCTTTGACACCACAAATCAAAATTTTTATTAAACTATTTAAATTATAAAAAAAATACTATTAATTCTCTTTTTAAAAATAACATATTAACAGGCAATCAATGCAAAATAAGAACTAAAAATTCCCGATTTAACGCAAATGAAAAACTATAATTTCCATTATTAAATTTTCCATGTTGGCTAAAAGAATAAAGGTATAATGAATAAGCAGCACTAAAAAAAGATACAAATATTAAAAGAATTATTGAAATCTGAGATCAACCTAAAACTCTATTAATTAAACCAATTTCTCCCATTAAATTTAATGAAGGAGGCGCAGCCATATTTCTTGAACATAAAAGAAACCACCATAATGCTACTCTAGGCATAAAACTTAATATCCCCTTATTAATTAATAAACTTCGTCTCCCCAATCGTTCATACGTTAAATTTACTAAATAAAATAACCCAGAAGAACAAAGACCATGAGCAATCATTAAAGAATAGGAAAATCCTCAACCTCATCTTAATAATACTATTAGCCCCCCAATCACTAAACTCATGTGGGCGACTGATGAATAAGCAACTAAAGACTTTAAATCAATTTGACGCAAACAAATTAAACTCACCAAAAATCCTCCAACTAATCTTAGCACAACCCAAAAAATATTTCACTTTAAAGAAACATTAATAACAACTACAAAAATTCGAATTAATCCATAACCCCCTAATTTTAATAAAACTCCAGCTAAAATTATTGACCCTGAAACAGGGGCCTCAACATGAGCCTTAGGCAATCATAAATGAACCATAAATATAGGCATTTTTACTAAAAAAGCAAAAACTAAAAATAAATATAATAAAAAATTTTCAACTCTAAATTCCTTTATAAAAAGAAAATTTAATGAATAAAAATTATTTATAATATAAAATAATGCTATTAATAAAGGCAAAGAAGCAAATAATGTATAAAATAAAAGATATAAACCAGCCTGTAAACGTTCTGGCTGATATCCCCACCCTAAAATTAAAAATAATGTTGGAATCAAACTTCTTTCAAAAAAAACATAAAACAAAAATAAATTTATACAACTAAAAGTCAAAAGTAATATAAACAATAAAAAAACAATATTAAATAAAAAATAATTAAAATTTAATTTAAAAAAATAAATTCTTCTTCTAGATATAATTATTAAAGCACAAATTCAAAATCTTAATAAAATTAGGCCAAAGGATAATACATCAAGACCAAAAATTAAAAAAGAATTAAATAAACTTAAATTATAWCTTATAAATAGAAATAAAAAAAAACAAAAAAAAATTATATTTTGAACCATTCAAAATATATTTTTTATAAAACAAATAGGAATTATAAATAATAAAAATAAAAAAATTTTTAACATTGCAAGAAAGAAAAATTTATAAAATAATCATTTCCATGAGAACGAATTATCGACACTAAAATAGATAAACCAAGAACCCCTTCACAAACAGAAAATACCAAAAAATATATACTAAAATATTGTTCATAATTAAAAAAATTTAAATAAAAAAATAAAAAAATAAACAAACCTAATACAATAAATTCTAAACTTAATAGTATATTTAATAAATGCTTATAAGAAAAAATAAAAGAAAACACCCCCATAAAAAAAATAAAAAAAAATAAATAAATTAAAATTGTTAACATTAAAATTTAAATAGTTTAATAAAAACATTGGTCTTGTAAACCAATAATAAGAAATTTTCTTTTTAAATATCAGAAAAGAATAAAATTAATTCTTCATTAATTCCCAAAATTAATATTTTTTATAAACTATTTTCTGACTGAAATTATCCAAAATTTAATATTTTTTTTTTTAATTATTTCTTCCTTTTTATTCTCTTTAATAAACCACCCCCTATCAATAGGGATCCTATTAATGACTCAAACTATCACTATCGCATTATTTAGAGGAATTTTAACCAAATCTTTTTGATTCTCTTATTCTTTATTTTTAATTTTTTTAGGGGGAATATTAATTTTATTTATATACATAACTTCTATTGCATCAAATGAAATATTTAAATTCTCTATAAATTTAAAAATTTTATTTATAACTCTTATATTTTTTATTTTTATATTTTTATTTTTAATTATTTTTGATTTTAAAATATTATTTTTTAATAAAATCTTAAATATTGATAACATAAATTTAATTAATATAAAAAATTTATTTATAGAAAATAACTTAACATTAAATAAACTTTATAATTTTCCTATAAATATCATTACAATCCTTTTAATTAATTATCTTTTTTTAACTTTAATTGCAACAGTAAAAATTACTAACATTTTTGAAGGCCCCCTCCGACCTAAAACTTAATTAATGAATAAACCTATTCGAAAAACACACCCTTTATTTAAAATTATAAATAATGCTTTAGTTGATTTACCTGCTCCCTCTAATATTTCTAGCTGATGAAATTTTGGATCATTACTAGGACTTTGTTTAATAATTCAAATTGCCACAGGCATTTTTTTAGCTATACACTATACTGCTGATACAACTCTTGCTTTTAATTCAGTTAATCATATTTGTCGAGATGTAAATTATGGATGAATTTTACGAACATTACATGCAAATGGTGCCTCATTTTTTTTTATTTGCATTTATCTACATGTAGGCCGAGGAATATATTACGGATCTTATAAATACTTTTATACTTGAAATGTAGGAGTAATTTTATTCTTTTTAACCATAGGAACCGCCTTCATAGGTTACGTTCTTCCATGAGGGCAAATATCATTTTGAGGAGCAACAGTAATTACTAACCTACTATCTGCAATTCCATATATAGGAACAGACCTTGTTCAATGACTCTGAGGGGGTTTCGCAGTTGATAACGCCACATTAACCCGATTTTTCTCTTTTCATTTCTTATTTCCATTTATTATTGCAGCTTTCACAATAATTCATTTATTATTCCTACATCAAACAGGGTCTAACAACCCACTAGGAATTAATAGAAATTCAGACAAAATCCCCTTTCACCCCTATTTTTCTTATAAGGATATTTTTGGATTTGTAATAATACTAATATTCTTAACTTTTTTAACATTAATTGCCCCTTATATATTAGGAGACCCAGATAATTTTATCCCAGCCAATCCTCTTGTAACACCCCCTCACATTCAACCTGAATGATATTTTTTATTTGCTTATGCTATCCTACGATCTATCCCCAACAAACTAGGAGGAGTTATTGCTCTAGTAATATCTATTGCAATTTTATTTATTCTACCTTTTACAAATAAATTTTCATTCCAAAGAAACCAATTTTACACAATTAATCAAATTTTATTTTGAATAATAACTATAACAGTAATTCTATTAACATGAATCGGGGCCCGTCCCGTTGAAGATCCTTATATTACAACAGGACAAATTTTAACAATTATTTACTTCTTATATTTTATTATTAATCCTCTAATTGCAATTTGATGGGAAAACCTTCTAAAATAAATAATAACTAAATTTTAGTTAATGAGCTTGAATAAGCATATGTTTTGAAAACATAATATAGAAATTTAAATTTTCTATTAACTTATATACTAATTTTAATTATTAAAAAATAAAAATATAAATACCTACAAATAAAAATAAAAAATATAAAACACTAGGTAAATAACTCTTTCAAGCTATATTTATTAACTTATCATAACGATATCGGGGCAAAGCCCCACGAACCCAAATAAATAAAAAAGAAATAAAGTTCAATTTTAAAAAAAAAATAAAGGAACTAACTTGAGACCCTAAAAAAAGTAATGAAAATAATATACTTATAAATAAAATTCTAGCATATTCAGCCAAAAAAATTAAAGCAAACCCCCCGGCCCCATATTCAACATTAAACCCAGAGACCAGCTCAGACTCTCCCTCCGCAAAATCAAAGGGTGTTCGATTAGTTTCAGCCAAACTTGAAATTATTCATATTAAACCAATTGGAAAAAATAAAATTAAAAATCAAATATTTTTTTGGTAAAGATCAAAATAAATTAAATTAAATCTCCCAATTATAAATAAAACCGATAATAATATTAAAACTAAAGCTACCTCATATGAAATTGTTTGAGCAATTGATCGCAAAGATCCTAATAAAGCATATACAGAATTAGAAGACCACCCCGCCAATATTACCATATAAACCCCAAAACTTATACAACAAAAAAAAAATAAAACCCCCAAATTAAAAGAATAAAGTTTAACCAAAAAAGGAATACACAACCAAATAAATAAAGATAAAAATAAAGAAAAAATTGGAGAAAAATAATAAACAATTCTATTAGATAAAAAAGGCAAAATTTGTTCTTTTGTAAATAACTTAATTGCATCACAAAATGGCTGTAAAATACCAAAATATCCAATTTTATTAGGACCTTTTCGAATTTGAATATACCCAAGAACCTTTCGCTCTAATAAAGTTAAAAAAGCAACACTTACCATAACACAAATAATTAATAATAAACTTCTAATAAAAGGTATAAATAAATCTAAATTAAAAATCAATACTATTTATAGATTTTAACCTATATACATAAATTCTAAATTTATTGCACTTATCTGCCAAAATAGTCTTTTATTTTTATTTTTTTTTATGATTAACTTTTTAATAAAATTAATTTTATTCATTAATAAAAAAATAAAATTTTTATATTTGGTCCTTTCGTACTAAAATATAAATATATAAATAAAGATAGAAACCAACCTGGCTTAAACCGGTTTGAACTCAGATCATGTAAGAATAAATAGTCGAACAGACTAAAAATTTAAACTTCTACACCTAAAATTATATCTTAATCCAACATCGAGGTCGCAAACTCTTTTATCGATTTGAACTCTCCAAAAAAATTACGCTGTTATCCCTAAAGTAACTTAATTTTTAAATCCAAAAAATCAGGATCTTTTTATTAACTATTATTAAAAAACTATATAAAGAGTTTATTAAATCTTTAAATCACCCCAATTAAATAAATAAATTATAAAATTTTCAATATACTAAAAAAATTATATAATAAATTATTATAAAGCTTTATAGGGTCTTATCGTCTTTTATTTTTATTTCAGAATTTTTACTGAAAAAACAAGTTCATTTATTATTAAAATAATAAAGATTATTTTTTATTAAACCTTTCATTCCAGTCTTCAATTAAAAAACTAATGATTATGCTACCTTTGCACGGTCAAAATACCGCGGCTCTTTAAATTTTTCAGTGTGCAGGCCTTATTTTTTAAAAATTTTAAAAAACAATGTTTTTGTTAAACAGTTAAAAATAATATTGCCTAGTTCATAATTTTAAAATTACAGAACATAAAAAATTTTATAAACAATAAAATTACTAATTTAATTATTATTTAATTATTTTTATTATTAAAATAATTATTTAAATAAAATATTTAAAATATAAAAAATAATAAATATTAAATATTTATAAAATTAATTAAAACAAATTAATTATAATTATCTATTTTTAAGATTATTTTTTATTATAATATTATTTTTTATTTATAAAAATATATTTTAAAGCTCAACCCTTAAAATATTAAAATAATTTAATTATAAAAATTATAAATTATTTTTATAATATAAAATTATTTTTAAATTAAATTTATTTCTTTAAAAATTATATAACTTTAAAAACGATTAACATCTCATTTCAATAAATTTTTAACTTATATTTTTTAAATAATAAAAATCAAAAATTTATAAATCTTTTAAATTATAAATTATTTTTAATTAAAAATTTTATATTTAATTAATCCTGATACACAAGGAACAAAAAATTAATTTTTCTTTTTTTTAAAATATTTTTCAAATTATTTCAATTTTCTTTTTCAATACTTTATACTATAAATCTAATTTTTATTTTTTCATTTTTAAATACTAAAACAAAAAAAAATATTTTTATTAATTTAAAATCTATAAAATTAAACAAAAAAAAATATTAAATATCTTTTTATCAATTTAAAATGATTTGCACATCTTTCTTTTTAATGTAAATAAAATGCTTTACTATTTAAGCTTTAAATTGTTTTTCTAGATACACTTTCCAGTATATCTACTATGTTACGACTTATCTCATTTAAAAAATTTATAACGAGAGCGACGGGCGATATGTGCATATTTTAAAACTTTAATCAATTAATTTTTTTAAATTAATTTACTTTTAAATCCACCTTCAAATTTATTTTTCAAAAAATTATTCATTATTAAATAAACTTTATTGTAACTCATTTCTACTTTTTCATAAACTACACCTTGATTTGACATACTTTTTAATTTAAAATTTTGAAAATTATTAATTCTATTAAAATATTCTTATGACAACGATATATAAACTGAAAACAAAAAAAAGTAAAATATTCGTGGATTATCAATTACAGAACAAGTTCCTCTAAACAGAATAAAATACCGCCAAATTTTTTAAGTTTTAAAAAATTAATTAATACTACCTTAATGTTTTTAATTAACAATTTAAATAATAGGGTATCTAATCCTAGTTTAAAAATTAAATTTTCTAAGCTTCAAAAATTTTTTAAAAATAAAAATTATCAATAAAATTTAAATTTCACTTAAAAATTTATTTTTCTTTTTTAACTTTTTTATTTTAACTTACATTTAAAAAATTTAATTATAATATTTGTATAACCGCGACTGCTGGCACAAATTTAATCATTATTTTTAAATAATAACTACAATTTAACATTAATTAAATTAATAATATTAATTACTACTTTTATAAATTAATATAAATTTAAAATTAAAAATTATTTAAATATTTAATTTTTTATAAAAAATTTTATATGTAAAATCTTATTTAATTAAATTTATTAACATAAATAAAATTATTTTTTTTTTAAAAAAAAAATAAATTATAATTTTTACCTTTTAATTTTAATTAAAATAATTTTTTAATTTAAATTAATTTTAATTTTAAAATTTTAAATTAACTTTATTTAGTAATTTTAAAACTAACCTTTTTATTTAAAAAAATTAAAAATTTCCCCTTTAAAATTTTAAAAATCTTTTATTAAATAAAAAAAAATAAATTATAATTTTTACCTTTTAATTTTAATTAAAATAATTTTTTAATTTAAATTAATTTTAATTTTAAAATTTTAAATTAACTTTATTTAGTAATTTTAAAACTAACCTTTTTATTTAAAAAAATTAAAAATTTCCCCTTTAAAATTTTAAAAATCTTTTATCTTTAAATTTATTTTATATAATTTAAAATAAAATATTATATATATATATATATATATATAATAATTATAAATAAATATTAAATATTATTTTAATATAATTTATATAATATTTTATATTAAATTTAATTTTAAAATTCTTATTATTTTAATTAAATTTTTATTATTATATAAAAAAAAATTAAATATTAAAATTTTAATAATTAATAAACTTATCTTATAAATTAATTTAAATAATGTTAATGTATATTATTATTTAAATAATTATTATATATTTTATATAAAAATTTATTTTAAAAAAAATTTAATTTAAACCATTTTTTTTATTTTTTTTATATAAAA